AGTCGAGAAAAGTGCATTTCATCTTGCTTTTCACCTTTGGTTTGTGTATTCGATTTCCCCCTGTGCTTCCACTTCTCCTTGCCTCGAGATCGTGCCTTTTTTACTCGACTCGCTCCCTGCTCAAAAAAGAAGATCTTATTCCGCAACTCGGGTCGATATGTTTGGGAGTCATGGTCACATCATGAATTTTTCTACCTGTCGCGCTCGCGTCATTCGCTGGCCAGTCGGGAGGATAGTACATTCCAACTCACATGCTTCCCAAACCAAGACTCGGGGGCAACAGCGCGACTGCTAAATCGACTGGATCTGGATCATCCGGAACTAAATCTAAATCTCTGACTATGGCGACTAGGACTCTCTTTGGATCACGATTTCAAAATGCCTGGATCGCTCTTCCGGGCCGGGTCGAGCCTTTCAATAGTGCATCGTATGTAGTAGTAGCGAGCAGTTCCTTCCCGGATCGAGAAGCTTGAGCAAGAAATTCCCCCATACAGATAGAGGCGCCTATAGCCTTGCCTCTGGCTTTGCCCCCTTATTACGTTACGGGTGAATCTCTTCGATCCGGAATTTAACTATCCCTAAAAAAAAGGCTTTTCTGCTGTTAGCTCCGCCACTGGGCCGACTTAAATGCAATAGTAGACTAAGCAAGCCAGAGATGAGATGCAAAAAGAAGGAAGGTCCAGGTAAGGCCTAACCACTGTTTTCAGATGCAGATGAAAGGGGGGGTGCCATTTGAGGTCTATGAAAAACCGATGCGACGCGGAGAACCCTTTTCCATACCAAGTTCTCGTCTAACGGTTTGAATTGAAAGAAAGAACCTTTACTTTATGAGGTGAGACCGCGAAGTGCAAAGCCCTCAATCAAGACTTGAGAAATTGCATCTATCACAATCCAAGTCCTCCCCTTTTTTAGTAAGAGGGGCTAGCTTCCCTTCTTTTCTGGATCTTGACTTGGTGAGTAAGGGTACCAAGAAGGTAAGCTGACTCCTGAGGAATCCCCTGGCCTTAGCTCATCTAGCCGTAGCTCATTGGGCGGATTGCTTTTCATAGCCAAAGTCTTTTGAAAGAGAAGAATCGACATTCTTGGATTAGGCTGGTGCTATCTTTTATTTAAGAGAAAGAATAAGGAGAAAGGCTGCCTTAGGTTTAGGAGTTTCGAGTTCTCTCTGCTTTCATAGCCTAGTTTCGTAGCCTTGGTGCCTAGCCTTCTGCTTCTGATCCCGGGATAAAGAAATCGGCTACTCTTTCTCCGCCAAGGAGAAGGATTAGTTGCTATTTCTGTCTCCGCCATGCTAGCAATAGGAGATAGTTAGCTTTCAATCTACCTGTCCCAATCGGCATCCTAGAAGATCCCCGGCTAGGCAAGAGAGAGAGATCGACTAGCAACTTCTGTAAGTCAACTGCTATGCCTATCTCTTCTCTTTCACCAACTCTATCCTATAGAATGAGTTGCTTATTATCTGTCAGCTAGACAAGTAGAAGCTATGATTGGAAGCTAGCAGTATAGACTTTTTTCCTATTGGATTAAGCTAATCTAACTCGGAAATGTCAGTTGCTTAACACATGCAAGTCGTAGAACTACTTTACTCCCTGAGTCTAGATCTCCGATTCCAATCCTGCTTTAGTGCATCTTTTACTTGACAGTTGCATCGAGAAAGGCGTGGCCCCAGAAGTGCTTTTTCGGAGATAGCGAAAGAAGAGCTTAGCTTAGAAAGTAGTGTCTCCAAAAGCCGGTCAAACCCGAAGCCCCTCTGGATTAAAAACTTAGCCTTTGAAACCCTCATTCTCTTATTGTGCAGGCAAAGGCCTGGGCGAGCGAGTTAGGGTTAGATTAGAGGGAGGGGGAGTGGTCTTTCTTTATAGGACAAGGCAAAGACATATGGCTATTTCCCGGGGAGAGAAGCCACGCTTTGCTCTTGATGGTCATATCGAAAAAAGGGTATAAGAACTTTTCTTGGAAGGCTTTGTCCCCTTTACTTTATAGGGCTTCTTCTCCTAACTAAAATTCCATTCTTCGAAACAGAAGGACGGCCAGCCCATAAGAAAGAGGCTTCTCCATGTAAAAAACACAATAGACGAGCTCAGAAGACCTTGCCTTTGAGGCTAATTCGAAGAATAAGATTCCCTATCATGGGAATAGTCCAACCGGGTGAACCAATTCTTATCCTTCTTCTCGTCCATCTTTGCAGAGACGAAAGGGAATCGGTCAGGAATTTGTCTAGCTCCTCTAGACCATACCTGTTTAGCCGATGTCTTAAATATAAGACTGGTAGACATTTTAGGAAAAATTGCATTTAGAAGCCATGACATGACCAGCTGATTTGTGGCACTCCAGTCAGCCATCTTGGTCTCACTCATATTGGGGATCAGAGACAGAAAGCGGGCTGACCTCTAAAAAGAGGTTCCTGCTCCATAAACGCTTTCCTACAATGAACAGACGAACCGAGCGAGCCCAATGCAAAGAACTCCAGTGAGGAGATCTGGTTACCTTTTTTTCTAATACGTAATACGAGGAGGTAATTTGTTGATACCGAGAATGATAGAAGAAGCTTCCAATCCCCTGCTTGAGAATCCGGTCTTTGAGAAGGAGCTACATGTGTTCTTGTTCGAGAATCCGCATCCCGTCGAATCAGCTGTGAGGGTGAAAAGGGCTTACGACGAATAGGCTCTTTGATGGGGCATTACTGGGTCACTATAAATATCATACATAATAGAAAAAAAAGGTTAAGTAAAATAAAATAAAGGCATTGCGTCCTTCTCTTTTCCAGTACAAGAGTTCCTATTTTGTGCCCGAGACGAAGGATGGATTGATTGCCCGACTATCGGCAAGAGTTGACTGACTTCCAGGAACTCCTGCAACGTTCTGCGCCTTTTTCTTTTTGTTTTGAATGAAGCGCCTAGCTTTGACGCTTTCTTCTTATCCACGCGAGATTTTGACCCAGGTGAGAGCTCCGCGTCCGTCTTGGACTTAGTATATACCTAAGTCTTTCAAAGGAATTGCCCCGGCCTAATACATACACTTTTTTTTTTAACCTCTTCAAATTAATTAATTTCCTTGAAAGAGAAAGAAGAGAAGGTCTTTTGGCAATATAATGTCCGGCATGAATAATGGATTCTTTGTTTGGCCTTTTGTGATCGAAACAACCTAGGAAAAGTTGTCTGCCTACATAACCTACTTCTCATACCAAGAGAAGCCAGGTATCAGATCCCTTTCGAGCCCCTTTTGTTAACCCAGTTCCTGTACGTGTACGTGGAATGAATTCCAGTAAGTAAAAGTTCTTCTGGCCTTCCTTCCTTTTCGAAATCCCTGATGTCCGGTCAATAAAGACTAGATTAGATTATCGGAACCTCTGCTACCCTCTGAGTCCTTGGTTGGACAGGAATAGGAGGAATAAAAAAAGATAGTTCCTTTAGTCATTATACTGGGGAAAGCGTACGAAAGCGGCCTGGTCGACTACCAGAAGTCACTTAAGCTTGGCTGAGATCCAATCTTTGTACCAAAGCAAAAAAAAGAAAGGTAGGGCTCAAAGCCTAGCTCTTCATTCGAGTAAAGTCAAGATTGTTTTAGAGTTAGATAAAGCTAACCACGATAGGTCTTGGTCGATCCGTCAGTCAAGGACTGTCAGTCAGTGCAGTGGGGATAATCTGTGGGAGAAAAAGAGACGATAGCAGATGCGGAGTTTTGGCCATTCAGTCTAGTCTTTAAAAGAATCCTTGGTCTGTCAATCCCTGTGTTATCCCATATGCTTTGATACTCTTTAGCAAAAAAAGAACATGGGTAATGAATTGGTAGGTGTTCAATTGATGAGAAAGATGCCTATTTTCGTTGACCGTGAAAAGCCTTTAATCCAGGTGACCGTTAGCGAACTGTGGGAGTAGATCAGGCTACGAACTCATAACTAAAAGCAGCTAAGAGCCTATTCTATGTGCGTGGATATGTTAAAGATTCAATCATACAAAAATAGCCAGGAGATCCCATACAAAAGAAGAGTTGGCTCTAGGGACGAAGTGGCTTAGTTGAACATAGTGAGACTAAGGGACGGAAGGGTCCTTTCTCGGGCTTGTTTGTTCGTCTATCCCCTTTCTCGCCTTGTTGCACGAGTACTGTATAACAAGTACACTACCGAGAGAGGAAGTACAAGCAGAAATCAATAGTCAGTCTCTTTCAAAGCAAAGGAGGTTGACTCGCGTCTGTGTTATCAGTCCCATCGCTTCCCTTCTGTGGAATGTCTTTGTCTCGGAACCCCGGTGTGTGTGGTCTTCATATATCAAGATAAGGGGATCCCTCCTATCATACATCATCCCCGGGAATCACTACGTAGAATACAGAAGAGAGGGGGATCACTCCAACTTCTATCAGCATGAAATTAAATTCAAGAATAAATCTCTCTTACAATAGCTCGTCGTGCAGCAAGATCTCTGTCTATCCAACTCCTTCTCATTTTGCTTTCTTTCCTTACCGCTGCTACCATTTCTTGGCGGCCGGAGCAGGAAGACCTGAACATGTCGTCTATGAAGCCTCAAAGATGCTGCTTACCTCAAATGCCGTTGACGTTGAGGAGACTACATTGACGATGGAAGGCACATCCTTCCCCTCTTTTCCTTCTAGCGCTGGGACAGAGTCTTTCAATTCATCTCTTCTCCCCTGCTTCATCAGGTATGCAGGTGAAGCAGTAGAAAACCAATCCATTCAAAGATCTTAGATGAGAATCTATGAACAGCAAAATCGTCGGATCGCCTGATTCTGCTTATGCCAATGAGGAAGTAGGTGCTATCTTCAGGTTCGGTCTTTCATTCCTCGCTCGGGGACTCTTTCGTGCTTGCTTGGCGTTCTTGCTTTTTTGCTGCTGGCCTAGCCTATCTTCCCTATTGGATTCTCTAGTCTTCCTTTAGCTTTGCAATTTCAACTCAGTTCGATGGCCCGAAGCGGATGCTCATGGGCCCGTTGCCTGTTATGAATAGAACCTTAGAGAAGGCGAGACCGAATAATCAAAACAAAATCAAAGGTCTTCTCCCTACCCTAATGCTTGTCGTGGGATTACTTGATGTAATCGTAATCTTTGGTTCAGGCGAATCATTTGATAAAGAAAGAAGACATTCTAGGTATAGGGCAGCTGAAAAAAGAGAGAAAGATATTATATATCCTAATCAATGCTTTGAGACCTAGTTCTCCTTTTTTTTGCATTCCGTCCTAGTCAATGAAGCTTTAGGTCAATCAGGCTACTGATTGATTTTTGAATGAAGTCTTTGATTCGGCATCGAAGTAAGCGTAGAGGAGATTGGTCAAGCTCATGCATCGGTTGAAGTGATTGAGTAGTCCCGTCTCGGGCTATAAAAAGATAGACTCTTCTTGACCCTGCCTCTGAAGGTCTTCGCCTATTGCACCGGTCTGAACATCAAGATATAGCTTATATCGAGTTTACCCACCTTTAATTAATTAATTATAATTAATTAATAAATTAATTAATAAAGGGCTTCCATGACAATGAGGTCCTTCTTGCATGGGCTTGGGCTCTTATGGGAATGAAAGGGCATAAAACGAATGTCGATTGGTCTAATTCGAAGAAAGAACTGGTTCAACGGATTCGGATTATTCTACTTTAGATGCTTCGGATGCTTCCTCGGCCGCGCAGTACGTACTTCTGTTTGGAGAGTCTGTTCCTTACTTAGCTAGGACTTTGAGTGACTAGAGTAGCCCCTCTGTATCCGAAGGCGCCTTTTTGTTTATGCACCTGAAACGGCTTCCGATTTGACTTATAGTAAAGTGGATCGACCCCGTTCAGTAGAATTACGAAGAAAGCTAGGCTTCTTGAACCAGAGCTAATTCGATCTTCCCCTTTCGACAATGTGTTTGAATAGCAAGCAAAAGTACCACGACCGAACAATTCAATTCGGTTAACAAACTACTTCTAGAATGAACTACATCCATCAACCGGCATACCTTTCTTCTCGTAACTACGATCTGTCTTCGGTGTTGATATGATCTTTCTATCAAGAGAAGATCGGGAATTGCCGCTAGGCTTTTCTTTTAGCTCTCACTCATCCCGGGCGATTCTTATTATTCTTTGCCACTAAGGAGTAGTTGTGGCTTTTGACCAAGAGAACGAGCTAGACAGAAAAGGTACCACCGAAAGAAGGTCGACCTCACCCCCTTCTCACTTACTTAAAGGGCGAAGTCGCTGAAGCGAGTCTAAAGGCCAAAGAGTGATCTTTGAACGTTACTACGCATCCTTATTAATGAATAGGTATAGTGTAAGGTAGGTTTGTTTGGGTATAGCAGGACTTGAACCTGCGACCATTAGGTTAAAAGCCCAATGCTCTACCAACTGAGCTATACACCCCCAATATCTAAATATATAAATATAGTAGTAAATAAAGATTGGTGCAGAAAAGAAAAGAGGGCGGCCCCTCTTCTCCTCATCCTATTAAAGGGGCGCAGCTCTGTATGAGGCTCGTACTGCGGAGCAAGCGAAGAATAAGGGCGCGCGTTAGCACTCCTGCAAGAAAACGGCCTTACTCAACAAGCGCACCTTTCTTAGTTTAGTAAGGTTGCTTGTTTCCACTCATTGAAGATTCTATCTACAAAAGAAGGTCAACGGGGGATACTCAAGTTGCTCTCACTGACACCATCTACGAGAAGGTGAGGTCGTCTTTCTTTCCGGCCGCCATACGGTTCGCCTGAAAGCCTTAAAGCCTTAAAGACGGAGAAAGGAAAGGGAAAGGGAGGAGCAGTTATCTATGTAATTACGGTCTTTGTTGGCCGTTGTTCCGGTCGAGCACTCTCTTTTCTTTGCTTTGTCCAATAGAGTCTTACCAAACAAGACTGACTTCTGACCAACCCGCGAAGGGTTGTGAAGTTGGACCAGGTACGAATAATGAATCTATATCTGTGTACGGTACGGAAGTTGCTGGCCGGCGGCCGCTCAACTGTTCGAGCGCAAGACAGTGGTGGTTGGTTCCGATTCGACAAGGGTAGAATGCCTGGTCGAAGGTCCAGTACAGTAGGTAGCAGGCGTGTTCGTTTTGGCTCCCGAGCGAGAACGATAAATAGGCGCTGCACCATTCTATTCTTGCTGCTATGTACGTGAACCTTGACTTGAGAGATTCATCCAATGGAACCCACACTCAAAGGAGGACCACAAGCTCGGGGCTCGACGAAACAGAAAAGATCAGCATTAAGAAAGTTCTTGGGGTTAGCAGTGAAAGAAAGAGCCCGGCATTCATTCATTTCTTCATTCATATTCATAGCTTAGTCTACTAAAAGAAAAGAGGGACCAGCCTCATCGTGGTAATTATCGGACATCTCTGATCGTTCACCTCTAATGTGACACGTTCCCTCCCAGTTATATGATCAACGGGATCAGTCGGCTAGAGAGCGGGGCTATTCTTCTTCCGGGGAGGCAAAGTCGTCCCCTCTACTGATCGAACCCTCAGTTCGGGGGTCTTCGTCAACATGTTATGAGGCTCCAGTCTTCGGCGGGTCACCATTACTTGACTTAGAAAGGCGAACATCTAGGCAAGGGAAAGCGCAGTGCGCCTGGTGCAAATGGCTTTCTTTTTTCATGATATACCAATCAGAATGGAGGACCCTACCTACGTACATGATTGATAGAAGAACTACGTAGGGGGTCGGTCAACTTGATGCGGGAGAGGCATGAGTGCAGTTCGATCTTGTGGTGTATTCGTTTGTAGTGAGTAGGGCCTCTTTCTCGTTGATCAGTTCGCCTCCGCTCTATTGAAAGGTCTCCATTCCTACGGCGGTTTTGTCAACGAACGCGTCTCGGGCCGGATTGACTAACCTAACCCTTAAGTAAGGGGGCCTTGCCATAGTTGGGTGCTCTGCTTTAGTGTGATTGACGAAGGCTAGGCTAGTAATACCCAAAAGAAAGAAATGAAAAGAGATCGGGGTCGATAGTTGGCAAGGAACTTGATCCCCCCAAAACAAAAAAGGGGCAGCTCTTAACTGGCCCAAGGGCGAACTCTAATTCTGGAAATCAAAGAAGTCGGGGCCCTTTTACCTTACCAAGTCTACCGGATAGAAATTTGCAGATCAGGTTCAAATAGATAAGGGAAAGGCTTTCTCCCTAAGTTGAATCGGTGGAATGCCCTGCTTCCGGCTAAGTATACAGAGTTGGGTCTACCGTTCGTTCAACCGTTACCTCTATTCTATTCCGATCTTTCTTTTCTCCTTTGCTTCCTTGTCTCGTCTATCCTTCTCTGCCTTCAGCCTGTCTTTGAGCTCTATCCCGTCCTTCCTTTGGCTTGCCCTGAGGATTGACTCTCCAAAGTAGATTTGATCACTGCGAGTTCGGTTCAAGTCTTCATCGATCGGGTGGATCTTTGAGGGGGGATGGAAAGGTGGGTGAGTCATGGCTGTGGACAGAGAGAAAGAAAGCGGTAGTCTTCCGGTGGAATAGATTTCTAGTAAGTGTCTTCTTTCCTTCTCTTCTAAAAATAGAAGCAAAAACAGAATGAAACTTTGTATGCTTAACAAACCCATTTCGGAGAGCATCTGCCTGGTCCTTACCTTACCAGTTATGAGTGCCCCAATTCCTTCAATCAAACGGCATCATAAGGGTCATTCGCACGTCACATCCACGGGACCAAGGTTCTCCATTTTTTCAATGCCATAGAAATCGAAAGTTTCATGTGGCGGGTCGAATCACTTAAAGTCGAGATTGGGTTGGTCTTTCGTGAACACTCCTGGGTGAAACCCTAGCTCTGGTTCAGACATGTGATGGATATGATAGATAATCGTTTTTTTAGCGGTCATTCTGAGAAGTTCGTTTGAGAACGGTCGAGACCCTCGCGGGCATCCTTTAGGTTCACCACTGGACTTGTTCAAACCTTGGTCTATGGCAGCGGCGGTAGGAGTCGCAGAACTTGCAAAACCCGATACTCCTCGTCGAATAGAGGGCGAGCTCCGTGCGTGAGCAGCGACTAAGCTTAATCCAATCTTTCTTAACAAGAATTTTGTACGCTTGAATGAAGGCCCATCCTCTACGGCAGGGTACAGAGACGAGGCCTTTGATCCACCTCTTTGTTACATAATGAAATGCAAATCAATCAACCGAATAAAAATTTTTTCTATTCTAGTAGCACCCACGACAGAATGTCCGGAATATACATCTTTTTGGGGGACGGAGGCACGCGTGCTAAAAAAAAACATCAACTTGGAAACGCCATAATAAAGAAAAAGAATGAATATGCCAGCGCTCGAAATCCGTTTTTCAGGTTTTCCCTTAAGAGAAGTCTCGGATCAGGACTTTTTTCAATAGCCTTGGAGATCAGGCAGAATGGAGACAAATCAACGATTGGTGCAGGATTGACCACTCAACTCAGCTATCCAAGTTACGTAAAAGACACATTTTGAAGCCTCATGAGGGCGCACTTTGAGTCCCTGTCTGAAGCAAATGCTGGAAGTCCAAGATGGTGGTTTGGAACATCCAAGAGGACACCCGATCCACGCTCTCTTCCCTTGGTAAAGAGGAATTCTAAATCTAAATCAATCATTTGATCAAACAAAAAAAGTACTTGGGCCTTAGAGGCGGGAAGCGAAGGGAATAGGAAGACCAGGAACGAGTCGACCAAAAGAAGGTCTTATTTGAGTTCAAATCGAGGAGCCAGAGACAGATTGCGATTGCAAAAGCCAACTCTAAGAAGCAGCTTTACAGGCAACAAAAGAAAAGCAAAGAATGCTAAAGACTAGTCGGATTGAGACTGTGCCAATGGTTCGAAAGAGACTTCCTTATATACATTGTGGCACTTGAGGAATAGAATCCGCTGCTTGAGTGAATGAAGTATGAGCCGTTAATGAATTTCCTGAAGCAAGGGATAAAGGGGAGGAGTTTCATACTGAAATCGATTCACCCGAAAAGGAAGCCTTGCATCCATTCCGCGAGGAGCGAATAGATGATTATTGCGGTTTAAAGCACACTCTAATATCATAGTTAAGGACCGAACTCATCGGATCAGAAAGAGATGGCCAGTCCCTTCCTAAT